ATGACAACTATCAACCGTTGATTATTTTCAACCAATCATAAAGATATCGGCACGTTATACATTTTCTTCGGAATCTGAGCCGCAATAGTAGGCACAGGATTAAGCATAATCATTCGACTAGAGTTAACACAACCTGGAGCACTATTAGGAGACGATCAAATTTACAATGTTGTAGTCACAGCACACGCCTTAGTGATAATTTTTTTTATAGCTATACCCATTATAATTGGGGGGTTTGGAAATTGACTTCTACCGTTAATAATTGGAGCCCCAGACATAGCTTTTCCACGTTTAAACAATATAAGCTTCTGACTTCTACCCCCATCATTTTTATTATTAATCGCCTCTGCGGGTGTAGAGAGTGGAGTTGGAACTGGATGAACTTTGTACCCCCCTTTATCTAACAACTTAGCCCACGCGGGGGGGAGTGTAGACTTAGCAATTTTCTCATTACATTTAGCCGGAGCATCCTCAATTTTAGGTGCCGCAAATTTCATCACCACATCTATTAACATACGAGCACCAGGAATCACTCTAGACCGACTACCTTTATTTGTGTGGTCCGTCATCATCACCGCCATTCTACTCCTTTTACCACTACCTGTATTAGCAGGAGGCATCACTATATTACTTACAGATCGAAATCTAAACACTTCATTCTTTGACCCAGCAGGAGGAGGAGATCCAGTATTATTTCAACACTTRTTCTGATTCTTCGGTCACCCAGRAGTATATATTTTAATCTTACCAGCATTCGGAATAGTATCACACATCATCGCATATTACACAGGAAAAAAAGAACCATTCGGTTATCTAGGTATAGTTTATGCTATAGCAGCAATTGGATTACTAGGATTCCTAGTGTGAGCACATCACATATACACCGTAGGTATAGACGTCGACACTCGAGCCTACTTTACAGCAGCTACAATAATTATCGCTGTCCCCACAGGAATTAAAATTTTTAGCTGATTATCCACACTCCAAGGATCAAAAGTCATCTGAAGTGCACCCATATTATGAGTAATGGGATTCCTATTTCTGTTCACAGTTGGAGGTTTAACAGGAGTAATTCTAGCAAACTCTTCATTAGATATCATAATACACGATACGTACTACGTAGTAGCACATTTTCATTATGTTTTATCTATAGGAGTAGTCTTCGCCATTTTCGGAGCACTTATTCATTGATTCCCCATTATCACCGGGTACACAATACAACAAACAATAACCAAAATTCACTTCATTATTATATTCTTAGGGGTAAACCTGACATTCTTCCCACAGCACTTTTTAGGTCTAGCAGGAATACCTCGACGTTACTCAGATTATCCGGATGCCTATAGCACATGAAATTTAATTTCATCATACGGCTCAGTCCTATCAACACTTTCCGTAGCTATATTTCTATTCATTGTGTGAGAAGCCCTCGCAGCTAAACGAACCACCCTACCTATAAACAAAACTAGTACATTTATAGAGTGAACCCACCCAATACCACCAACTAGCCACACTTACGAAGAATTACCAGCTATATTCATCCGTAAATAAGAGGAAGAGAGATTAAACTCTCATAAAGTGGTTTCAAGCCAATCACAATTTCTGCCACTCCTCTAATAATTTAGTTTAACTAAAACACTTGATTGTCAATCAAGAAAAACCACCCAGAAGTAGTAATTATTAGTGGCTGAATGATATCAAATTAGTTTACAAGATGCTTCTTCCCCATTAATAGAAGAGATAATTTATTTTCACGATCATGCTTTTATAATTATTATTCTAATCACCATCATCACAATATATGCTCTCTCAATCGCAGTAACAAATAAATTCACCAATAAAAAACTCCTAGAAGGACAAGAAATCGAAACCGCTTGAACAACAATCCCCGCAATTATTCTTATTTTTATTGCTCTTCCGTCCTTACGACTTCTTTAYTTAACAGATGAAACAATTAATCCCGCTATAACAATTAAAGCCGTAGGGCACCAATGATATTGATCCTACGGATACTCGGATCTAGAAAACGTAGAATTCGACTCCTACATACTACCGCAAGAAGAGCTAAAAAAGGGAGACCTACGATTATTAGAAGTCGATAATCGACTCGTCCTACCTTACCTAACACCAGTTCGAGTATTAATTACATCTGCTGATGTATTACACGCCTGAACTATTCCTTCCATAGGAGTAAAACTCGATGCAGTCCCAGGCCGACTAAATCAAGCTATAATAATAACCACGCGACCGGGATTATTTTACGGACAGTGCTCAGAACTTTGTGGGGCAAATCACAGCTTTATACCCATTGTTCTAGAATCAACCTCAACTAAAGCTTTTGAAAGTTGATTATCCAATATATCACAAAATAGCTTACACATCAAAGCGTAGGTCTTTTAAACCTAAGAAAGTATATTTTACTTATTGTGAAATGCCACAACTAAAATTCTCACTATGAATAACAATATTTATTACCACTTGAACATTTATAATAATAACAGCTTTATTCAACTTCAACGAAGCAACAGCCAACACACCTATAACTAAAGATACAAAAGCAAAAAATAGCAAAAAATGACAAAATCAATTTTAATAACTAACCTATTTCATCAATTTGAAGCACCCAATCTCATAGGAGTCTCTATATTTACCTTAACAATAATATTACCCGCAGCTATATTAATAATAACCAAACCGCTAAAAATAATAACACCTCCACGACCTACCACTCTCACCAACATAATCAAAGACGGGATGATTAAAAATATACTTCTACCTATCAAAAATCAAAACCACTGATTCTGAGTACTAAACACCCTATTAATATTTATCCTCACCATTAACCTAGTGGGTATCCTACCATATACCTTTACCCCATCATCTCACCTAGCACTCACAATAACTCTAGCCATCCCCCTATGATCCGCTAGCATTATCTTAGGGATACGAGTAAAAACTAAAGAAGCAATCTCACACCTACTACCGGAGGGAACACCCCTGGCAATTGTTCCGTTTATAATCATAATCGAAACACTAAGCATTATTGCCCGACCAATCGCACTAGCCTTACGACTAGCCATCAACATCACAGCAGGACATCTCCTGTTAAAACTAATCTCTTCTGCCACTATTTTCATAACAACACAAAATCTTATCCCCGTAGGAATAATAATAATCGTCATAATCCTACTAACTATCTTAGAACTAGCTGTTGCCATAATTCAAGCATATATCTTCACCATCCTCACCACATTGTACTTAGAAGAAAACCTATAATGACAAAACAAACACACCCCTTTCACATAGTAGATCAAAGCCCCTGACCACTAACAGCCTCCTTTGGAGCCCTAATAATAACCTCGGGATTAGCCCTATGATTCCACTCACCACTTAAAAATATATTAATAATAGCGGGTTTAGCACTAATCATTATTACCTCTATCCAATGGTGACGTGACGTTACACGAGAAGCCACCCTCCAAGGACACCACACATCACCTGTAGAAACAGGCATGCGATGAGGTATAATCTTATTCATTGTATCTGAAATCTTCTTCTTTCTAGCTTTTTTCTGAGCCTTTTTCCATAGTAGTCTAGCCCCAACACCAGAAATTGGAACATGTTGACCCCCTAAAGGAGTAACTCCAATAAACGCCTTTAGCGTGCCCTTATTAAATACCGCTATTCTTCTATCATCCGGGGTAACAGTTACATGAGCACACCATGCTCTACTTAAAGGCGATCGTAAGACTATAATCACAAGTCTAACCATTACAGTAATCATAGGAATATATTTCACAGCCCTACAAGCCATAGAATACGTAGAAGCCTCCTTCACTATTGCCGATTCAGCCTACGGGTCAACCTTCTTCGTAGCAACAGGATTCCACGGATTACATGTAATCATTGGAACTACTTTCCTAACAGTATGCCTGATTCGACAAATAATATTCCATTACTCAAAATCTCATCACTTCGGATTCGAAGCAGCAGCATGATATTGACACTTCGTAGATGTAGTGTGATTATTCCTATTCGTGTGCATCTACTGATGAGGAGCATAACTCTTTTAGTATATTAGTACATGTAACTTCCAATTACAAAGTTTAAACATTTAAAAAGAGTAATGAACACTTTAATAACTACCACTTTAATAGCAGGAGGCATCGCTACACTAGTATTAATAGCCTCCATCATTTTACCAAGCAAAACTTCGAGCCAAGAGAAATTATCACCCTATGAATGTGGATTTGCCCCTAAATCTAATATACGAATCCCATTCTCCATTCGATTCTTTTATATCGCCATCCTATTTATTATATTCGATCTAGAGATTGCCCTCCTAATACCCTGACCCATAGCACTCTCCAACTCCCTTACAACCACACCCGTAATAATGGCATTAACTATCATCACAGCCTTAACAATTAGCCTACTATTAGAATGAGCAACAGGAGCTCTAGAGTGAGCAGAATACTAGTGTAGTTTACTAAAACACTTGATTTCGACTCAAGAAACCTGAATAAATCAGCAATAGTTATGCCATTCATAAACCTGGTCCTAATAATAATATTCATATGCTCTGTGACAGGGTTAATAATAAATCGGCCGCACTTCCTAACAATACTCTTATGTTTAGAAGCTGCCATAGTATCAACACTAATAATTATAATAATCAAAAGCCACATAAACCCCTCCAACACAATAATACTCACTTTAACAATAATCACTATGGCGGTGTGTGAGGCTAGTGTAGGATTGAGCTTATTAGCTTCAATCACTCGAACCCATGCTTCAGATATAGTGACTAACTTAAATATATTAAAATGCTAATCACATCAATTACTATATCCACCCTACAAATAATCTCGCCTTGGGTATCAAAAACTCCTTGAAAAACCTGTCTCACATTATCAACAATAACCGCCACTCTAGTGATAACCACTAACTCATTCCAAACTAAGGAAATAACATTCTCACATCTAATATCCTTAGACTTTATCTCCAGTCCGTTAATAATCTTATCGGCTTGACTAGCACCACTAATAATACTAGCCTCTAAAGCACACATAAAAGACAAAACAAAAGTACAAAAAAAAATCTTTCTAACTATCACTAGTCTTTTACAAATAACACTTATTATAACATTTACCGTAAACGAATGAGTGTTATTTTTCATCATGTTCGAAACTACATTAATTCCCACCCTTACACTCATTACCAAATTTGGAGCACAAAAAGAACGACTAATCGCAAGTTCATACTTCATAATCTATACCCTGTGCGGCTCTCTCCCTCTACTTACAAGTTTAATAATCTTAAACACAAAAACAGGAACAAGCAACATAATAGTACTTACCTTACAAACAGACGGAGTTAATATATACATAAAAAACATATGATGAATAATTTCACTAACAGGATTTTTCATCAAAATACCACTATTCTCCGTACACCTATGATTACCCAAAGCACATGTAGAAGCACCAGTAGCCGGATCAATAATTTTAGCAGCTGTTTTACTAAAAATAGGGGGATATGGACTCCTACGAATAGCTCCTATCTTCAACCCCTTTTCCACGTTACTAACCAACAAGATTATTATAGCACTAGCTTTATGAGGCACACTTATAACAAGCATAATCTGCCTACGACAAACTGACTTAAAATCACTCATCGCCTACAGCTCCGTAGCACATATAAGCATAACAACTGCAGCTATTTTAATTATAACTTCCTGAAGCTGACAAGGAGCATACAACATAATAATTGCACACGGATTAACCTCGTCATTGTTGTTCGCCTTAGCTAACACAATCTACGAACGCTCACATACACGAAATATAACAATCACACGAGGGTACAAAATCCTAATACCCTCCATATACATATGATGAATACTAGCAATATTATCAAATATAAGCCTACCGCCCACAATAAACTTCCTTGGGGAGATTATAATAATCTTTTCATTAATAAACTGATCCGTACTCACAGTCCTAGTAACAGCAGTAGCCACAGTAATAACTGCACTCTACTCCTTGTACACAGTAATTATGACACAACACGGTAAACCCATAAACAATAATAAAAATCCAACAAACAGCATGAAATCAACAGAAATAATAAACTCTCTCATACATATCCTACCATTAACCCTAATAATCACAATACCCGAAATTATCAAAATTACATAGTTACGATAGTTTAAAAAATACTAGCCTGTGGAGCTAGAGATGCAAATTACATTTCGCTCGTAACCGGAGATAATATAACAGTTCTGCTAAAACTGTAATCCATTGATTATTTTTAATGGTATCTCCTATGTCATTAATTATTATCACATCAATTTTAATAACCACAATCATTATAATAACATCTTACAACAAAACAAGTAACAAATTATTAATCCCCATAATCATCTCAATACCTCTACTAGCAAATATTACCAACTCATCAAAAATCATCAATCTAACAGAACCAAAATGACTATCAGTAACATATATAGAGCTCCCGTTTAACATCAACCTCGATGTACAATCAATCACATTCTCATTAGTAGCTYTATTCATYACCACAAACATCATCACATTCTCGAACTATTACATAGAAAAAGACAAAAACATTAAAACATTTAAAAATATATTAATCATTTTCCTAATATTCATACTAATCTTATTAACAGCTAACAACATAGTACAAATCTTTATTGGGTGAGAGGGAGTAGGAATTATATCATTTTTATTAATTAGCTGATGAACAACACGAAACCTAGCAAATGCYGCCGCAATACAGGCCATCATTTACAACCGAGTAGGGGATATAGGTTTAATTGTTGCGGCAGCATTTGCTATCACTTGCTCCTCCTCAATAAATTTCCAACATATAACACTTAATAGTACAAACTCCCTTATACTATCCATCGGCCTACTACTAGCAGCTGCGGGTAAATCAGCACAATTAGGAATACACCCATGGTTACCTGCAGCTATAGAAGGCCCCACACCTGTCTCAGCCTTACTCCACAGYTCTACAATAGTTGTAGCTGGTGTTTATTTAATAATACGAGTCGCACCATTAATAGCAAAAATTAACTTCCTGTCTAACCTCGCTATTTTAGGAGCTAGCACCGCTCTCTTCGCCTCAACAGTAGCTATATTCCAAAATGATTTAAAAAAGGTAATTGCCTACTCAACAACCAGTCAGTTAGGATTAATAATATTCTCTATCGGGGTAGGACAACCACTTTTAGCCCTATTTCATATAACCACACACGGATTCTTCAAAGCATTATTATTTATATGTTCCGGCTCACTCATCCATAACAATACAGACGACCAGGATGCACGAACAAACAACAACACAATAAAAGAATCTCCTATCTCACTAGCTTGTATAGTGACAGGATCTTTAGCTTTGATAGGAACACCCTTTCTTGCCGGGTTCTACTCCAAAGATCTAATCATCGAATTCGCAGCAAAATCCTCAACCAACATATTTGCCTTCACAATAATCACCATAGCAACAGCATTAACTGCAGCTTACAGCACACGACTTATTAAACTAATCACGGAAAAAACTTCGAATAATACCCCCCTAAAAATAAAAAACGAGCCTAAAAAACTTATATACCCTTTACTAACAYTATCTGGAGGAGCTTTAATCTCAGGTTGAATACTGATCAACTTCATTAACGAGAACACACAAGAAGAACACCCCCTACCCACATCTGTAAAAACATTAGCCCTGATCATCTCCATTCTAGCAGTAACAACCACCATTCAGTGAAAATCAGAAACTAAATCAAAATTCTTCTACAAAACCTGATTTTTCACAGATATAAACCACACAAATCCAGCCAACATAACAATAAAAAATATATTAGCAGGTTCATTTATAACAGGAGACCAAGGATGACTAGAAATCATAGGCCCAATAGGAASTACACAATCTTTAACCACTYTGAGCAAAAAAACCACCATCAAACCCTCTAAAATCAAAACACACATAGGTGTTTTGATTTTATCATTAATAATGGCATTAATTATGTTTTAACTAATGAAAACACCCATCCGAAAAACCCACCCCGTAATAAAAATCGCAAACACAGCCTTAGTAGACTTACCCTCACCTAGCAACATCTCAACTTGATGAAATTTCGGCTCATTATTAGGCCTGTTTCTCACCATGCAAATCATCACAGGCATTATCCTAGCCATACATTACACATCAGAAGTAGATATAGCCTTCGACTCAATTTCACACATCACCCGTAATGTAAATTACGGGTGATTAATACGAACAATACATATAAACGGAGCAGCTTTTATATTTATCTGCATATACGCACATATGGGACGAGGTATATACTATAGCTCTTACATATTAGCAGAAACATGAAACATTGGAATCATTATTATAATTGCCACAATAGCAACAGCCTTTATAGGCTACGTACTACCATGAGGACAAATATCATTTTGAGGAGCAACAGTAATCACCAACTTAGTATCAGCAATTCCATACATCGGCACTGACATCGTATACTGACTATGAGGTGGCTTCTCAGTTGGAAAAGCTACCCTCAGCCGATTCTTTGCATTTCACTTTGTACTCCCCTTCGTACTAATCGCCTTATCGGGGGTTCACCTATTATTTCTCCACCAAACAGGATCAAACAACCCACTAGGATTAAACTCAAACTTAGATAAAATYCCCTTCCATTCATTTTTCTCTTGAAAAGATCTACTAGGCTTCGCCRTCATAATCCTCATCTTCTGCACAATCACACTTACCTTCCCTCTAATTATAGGAGACCCAGAAAATTTCAACCCCGCCAACCCTTTATCTACTCCCCCCCATATCCAACCAGAATGATACTTCCTATTTGCTTACGCAATTCTACGATCTATCCCTAACAAATTGGGGGGAGTAGTAGCCCTAGTGGGATCATTAATCATCCCAGCCACTATGATACTAACCCATAAATCAATACTCCAACCCATATCCTTTCGCCCTATTTCACAAGTGATCTTCTGATTATTTTGTGCCAATTTTATTGCTCTCAGCTGAATCGGAGCAGCTCCCGTAGAAGACCCTTACATCACTCTAGGACAAGTATTTTCTATATTATACTTCCTATTCTTCCTAACCGCACCAATAATTAACATATTAGAAAAAAAACTATCACTAAAACAATAAAAAGACAAGTAGTTTACTTTAAAGAACTTTAACTTTGGGAGTTAAAAGAGACCTCCTAGGTCCTAGTCTATAGAGTAAAAGTAACTCAAAAATTAGAGTGTTGCACTGAAGATGCAAAAGTGAAAAATTTTCCTTTTACAAAATAATAGTTTGGATTCTGCTATAAAGTTCTCTAATAGTTCGCAAATATATGGAAAAAAATAAAATAAACCCCCCATCCAGTATTAAAAATTTAGCCATGGACGACAATCTGACTAAGCTAAACTATCAACACCATGCCAATTCCGTGCCAGCCGCAGCGGTTATACGGAGTAGAAGAAGAGAAAAACACCGGCTAAAAGAGCGGTTAATAAAAAAATATCAAAAAGAAAAAATCAAAAGCCGTAAAAAGCTAAACAAAGAAGAAATATCACATTTGATAACAACGACCCGCTAAAATTAAAAAATAAACCGGGATTAGATACCCCGCTATATTTAAAAGTAAATTAATTGACGCCTGGGAAATAATATATAAAAGTAAAAACCCAAAAATCTTGGCGGTACTTTATCCCATTAGAGGAGCTTGAAAAATAACTCGATAATCCCCGATTAACCTCACTACTTTTTGCTAAACAGCCTGTATATCATTGTCGAAAGTTGACCTCGACAAAAGGATTAACTAAAAGGACCCAACCCCCACGTCAAATAAAGATGCAGCCAATAAAGTAGGTAAATTTGAGCTACAATTTTACAAATAAAACCGAATATACAATGAAAAAACAATTGAAGTTGGATTTAAAAGTAATGAAAATTTAGTAAATTTTCATGAAAAGGCTCTAAAGTGCGCACAGATCGCCCGTCACTCTCCAAATCACCCACAAGGAGATAAGTCGTAACAAAGTAGGAGTACTGGAAAGTGCCCCTAGCGAAATATAGTTTACAAAGAACTACTCATTTACAGTGAGAAGGAACTGCTAAAGCAGTTAATTCGAAGTTTTAAAATATTCAAAACATTTAAATAACAGTCCACAAAAAGAAATATCTTAAAATTTAAAGTACTAAAGAAGAAAACAAACATTTAAAAATAACCGCAAGGGAGAAACAAACTAAACAAARAAGCATCACTCCTTCCTTTTGCATAAYGATCTCACAAGAAAACAAACTTAATTCAAAGCAAACCCGAAACTACTAGAGCTAATTATTAGCATGTCCAAGACACAACTCATTATTGTTGCAAAAATATGAGAAGACTAATAATTAGAAAGCGAAACACAAACCGATAGTAGTGATATCTGGTTCTCTGAGAACAGACTAAATCTCAAAATGCACACATTAACAAGCATTGYACCGTCTCCTCAGAATATTCTGAGGAGACCACAAGGAAACAACCTGAAAACTTAGGACAACTAACTAGATAAACAAAGTAGGCTTTGAAACAGCCAACTAAAAACGTAAAAGTTAAAACCTTGAAAATAAACCCTAAAACACTTATCAGAGCAAATAAAAAACAAGAAACTGTAAGAACAAGTAATTACACTACCACTTTAATAAAAACACCTTGAAGAAAGCACAACACAAGACAATCTAAACAAACAAAGGTACAACCAATTTAGGTGGTATTAAAAATATATTAATAGGAGGAAGGAACTCGGCTAAATGGCTCCGACTGTTTACCAAAAACACCGCCTTTTGAACTTCCGATAAAAGGTCACTCCTGCCCAGTGTTATTAAGCTAAAACAATAATAAACGGCCGCGGTACCCTAACCGTGCAAAGGTAGCATAATCACTTGCCCCTTAATTAGGGGATAGAATGAAAGGAATAACGAGAGCCAAACTGTCTCCCCCCTACAAAAATGAAACTTCTAATTACGTGCCAATGCGTAAATAAAAAAGAAAGACAAGAAGACCCTGTCGAGCTTAAACAAACACAAGACTCAAACCCTTGACCTTTTGTTTTGGTTGGGGCAACCAAGGAGAAAAAAGAAACCTCCAAAATAATAAAATAACCATTTTAAGACAAGAAGACCCTTAAATGATTAAAGAACAAAGTTACCGCAGGGATAACAGCATTATCCTCTAAAAGAGTCCTCATCTAATAGAGGGTTTGTGACCTCGATGTTGGATCATTAAGTCTCCTCGGCGCAGAAGTTGAGAAAGAAGGTCTGTTCGACCTTTAATAAATTACGTGATCTGAGTTCAGACCGGCGCAAGCCAGGTCGGCTTCTATCTCCTAAAGAGATTTTTTAGTACGAAAGGACCAAAAATCAACGGACTATTACAATATTACTCCGTAACAATAAACACTTAGAACAAACACTACACGCTCAAATAGTTTTAAATAATAAAACATTAGTCTTGTAAACTAAAAATAAGAAAATCTCTTTTTGAACACCTGAATAGTATAAACAAAAATTACCTTGAGCCTAAGCCTCAAAAATAAAGCCATCTTTTTCAGGAAATTTATAATAGTATAGCCCATACATTAGATTTAGGATCTAGAGACGAGATAATATCTCTTATAAAACTTTTTAATTAAGTTTATTTGTCCTTAACATGTACATCTAATTTTAATGTACATATAATCTAACTATATTGTAATAGTATTTACTTGAAATTTTCAATAATTATATATACGTTAATAAAAAATTAATATATTAGTCAATGACTAATTTTTTAGTTTCATATAAGAAAAATTTTAAATATTATTGGAGTACTTGATATTTAAAGCTAAACGCCCTTTCACCAACTTAAGGAATCTTTATGTGCGGTCATAATCTTCCTTAAAAAATATCGGTGAAAGGGCGTTTAGCTTTAAATATCAAGACTAAAAATAATATTTAATTCTTGTATATTTATGTATTAATATCGAAGAATTTGACCTTTACTATAACACAAACAAGACATATAAACACAAACTATAGAGGCGATCAAAGAAATAATTAAAATTAGTAACAAAGTACTAGAACTATAGGCCAAATGAAATCCATAGCTGAGCCGCTCCAGTAAGAACACAGAATTATGCCCGAAAGAAAAAACCTCTCCAAAGGCTCACCACTTAGAAAGATAAGCATAAAAAGAAAGCACTACCAACCCAAGAGAGAAGAAAACAATAAAAAACATACCACCAACTTTGGGAAAAACCGAAGACGATATAGAAGCTGTAAAACTAAAAACTACTACTATCCCTCCTACGTACACAATCAAAAAGATTCACCCTAATAGACTGTAACCCCAAAGAAATATTATAAAAGAAGCTAAAATAGAATAAATAATAACACCCACGATACTAAAATAAGGTGATTCACTACTCACAATTAAAATTACTGACAATAAAAAAAAGATAGGGAACAAATAAACGAAATTTATAACCATTATTCTCTCTTGATTTCTCAAGACCGGGAGACTGAAAACCTCCTATTGTATTTTCAACTAAGAGAACCTAATCCTCATCACTAAGTGATCCATGTAAAAAGTTGTTAATGATTACAAAATACTTCTCTTTCACAATACTTCCTTTAATTAACTTAATTCCTCTTCTTGTTGGGGTGGCCTTTCTCGTTTTAGTTGAACGTAAACTTTTAGGTTACGCTCAAAACCGAAAAGGACCAAATATTGTAGGCCCCTGAGGAATCTTACAAACCATCGCCGATGGTGTAAAACTCATCATCAAGGAACCTGTAAACCCCTCTCTTTCTAACCAAATATTATTTCTTGTTTGCCCAACAGTAGCCATATTTCTAGCCTTCCTTGCTTGAATTCCCTGCTACACAAAATTTTCCATTTTAAACTTAAACTACTCCGTTCTTTTTATTTCAGCACTATCCGCTATCAGTGTTTACACAATTTTAGGTTCCGGCTGAGCATCAAACTCAGCCTACGCTTTAATAGGCTCTATCCGTGCCACAGCACAAATAATCTCATACGAGGTCACCTTAATTCTTATTATTCTATCAGTGTTGGTTATTTTCTCCTCCTTCAATTTGATTAAAGTAGATATTAACCAACAAGCAATATGATGCGCCCTACCCCTTTGACCTTTAATGGCAATATGATTAATTTCTTCTTTAGCAGAAACCAATCGTGCCCCATTCGATTTAACAGAGGGAGAGTCAGAGCTAGTCTCGGGTTTCAACGTAGAGTACTCAGGAGGCCCATTTGCTYTATTCTTTCTTGCTGAGTACATAAACATTATAATAATAAATGCACTATCCTCTATTCTATTTTTGGGGGGGAGTAGTTTTATTATTCCCTTAATAAACAACATTAATATCCCAGTAAAAACACTTACCCTAACTATTTGATTTGTGTGAGTCCGAGCCTCTTTTCCTCGAATACGCTATGACCAATTAATGAATCTCATGTGAAAGCATTTCTTACCGTACACTTTATTAATCTTAGTAATTGCACCACCCGTAATCAACTTTATTAATATGCAATAATAAATATGTACCCTAATCAAGGGAGTTATAGTGATAATATAAAACATAAGAGCTAACCTCTTCATATTTAAAATAACGATAATATCTCGTACCTTAGAGATCAAAACTCTACATGCTATACACCATATTTTAAAGTAAGATCAGCTAATTAAGCTCTTGGACTCATACTCCAAAAATGAAGGAAACACCTTCTCCTACTAATGATAAAAAAACTCTCTCTAATAATAATTTTCTTATCTGTTGGAATCAATCTATTTGGGTTAATATTAATTACTTTAAGTAATCACTACATCCTTATATTTGTGGGCTTAGAATTAATAACCTTTTCATTTATTACTATAATCTCTCCCACCAGCCCTCGACAAGTAGAAGCAGCTGTAAAATACTTCATTGTGCAGTCAACCGCCTCTATTATCTTACTTCTGTCCTTAATTTTTCCTAATACACAAATCTCTTTAGTTTTAATAATAATATTAATAATAGCTCTCTCCATAAAACTAGCCGCTGCCCCATTTCACTCTTGATTTCCTGAAGTCGTCCAAGGAGTAAAATGAAAACCAGCAATAATTATTCTCACGTGACAAAAACTAGGAGCCCTAGTGATAATGTCTCGCTTAATAACACAAGATAACAAAATAGTAATAATCGCCGTAGCTTTAATCTCCGCTAGTCTTGGAGCTATTAGCGGACTAAATCAAGTACAAACCCGAAAGATCATAGCTTATTCCTCAATCTCACACATAGGATGAACTATTATACTACTGACCATCAACCAACCGCTAGCTTTAACTTACTTCATTATTTACTCCCTAATTACAGCAAGCRCTATATTAACTATAGAGTATCATAACTCTAACCATCTATCCAAAATACACCTTGACTCCTTTCTCYCCCCCTGAACATTAGCAATGATGCTCTCACTTATTTTATCTCTCGGAGGRCTACCCCCTTTAGGAGGGTTCCTAAACAAACTTCTAGCCTTTAAAGAGATGATAGTCTACAACATGGGAATAACAGCAGCAATTCTAATTTTGTCCTCTTTAATGAGTTTGTTTTTCTATCTTCGAGTATCCTACTCCACTACCCTTACTTCCAGCTCACAACACTCAATTTCCTTCATAGCAATACGAATTAAAAAGAAAACATTTAAAAATATATTAATTAACCAACCTCCTCTCACAATAATAATCACATCATCACACATCGTACCAATTCTAGGCCTTATATTCTTACCTGCTATGATAGTCTCTCTAATAACTATAACTTCTTAAATTACATCTCCTAAGTAGACACTTATGTGCTCCTTTTGATTAACAGTCAAATATTTTCTTAAACTGCTACTTAAAAGCTTAAGTTAACAAAACTATAAGCCTTCAAAGCTTAAAATATAGAAAATCTATAGCTTTTAAAGTTTTAGTGATACCACACCTAAAGACTTGCAATCTTTTATTCTTTAATAAACTATAAAACTTTGAAGTACTGAAATAATCATCATCCTCTTGAGTGCAAATCAAGTATTCTTAATAAACTAGTACCTCATTATAATTTTGACAAGAGAAGTCTTCCTTCATAAGTAGATTTACAATCTACCACAATTTCTGCCACCTTGCCTTA